ATGCGATGACTATATTCTACAAACCATAAAGATATTGGAACACTGTATTTTATTTTGGGTATCTGAGCCGGAATAATTGGGGCCGGTATAAGACTACTCATTCGAATTGAGCTAAGACAGCCCGGATCATTTCTAGGAAGAGATCAACTATATAATACAATTGTAACTGCTCACGCATTTGTAATAATTTTCTTCCTGGTAATACCAGTATTTATTGGGGGCTTCGGAAACTGACTACTCCCCCTAATACTCGGGACACCAGATATAGCTTTCCCACGCCTAAATAATATAAGATTCTGACTTTTACCCCCTTCACTCATCCTATTAGTGTCGTCCGCCGCAGTTGAAAAAGGGGCAGGAACAGGATGAACAGTGTACCCCCCACTAGCAAGAAATATTGCTCACTCTGGACCTTCAGTAGACCTGGCAATCTTTTCACTTCATCTTGCTGGGGCATCATCAATTTTGGGAGCTATTAATTTCATCACTACTGTAATTAATATGCGGTGATCAGGACTACGATTAGAACGAATCCCACTATTTGTGTGGGCAGTAGTAATTACCGTAGTATTGCTACTACTATCCCTGCCGGTGCTAGCAGGGGCTATTACAATATTATTAACAGATCGAAACCTAAATACATCATTCTTTGATCCGGCCGGCGGAGGGGACCCAATTCTATATCAACACCTATTCTGATTCTTTGGGCACCCAGAAGTATATATTTTAATTCTACCAGGATTTGGGGCAATCTCACATATTGTAACCCACTACACAGCCAAACTTGAACCATTTGGTGCACTGGGTATAATTTACGCCATACTAGGAATTGCCATTCTAGGATTTATTGTGTGGGCACACCACATATTTACAGTTGGCTTAGATGTGGATACACGAGCATACTTTACTGCCGCAACCATAATTATTGCAGTGCCAACAGGAATCAAAGTATTTAGGTGATTGGCCACCCTTCACGGATCAAAATTTAAATACGAAACTCCTATGTTATGGGCTTTAGGATTTATTTTTCTATTTACAACTGGTGGATTAACTGGAATTATTTTATCAAACTCTTCACTAGATATTATTCTTCACGACACTTATTATGTGGTAGCACACTTTCACTATGTACTGAGAATGGGGGCTGTATTTGCCATCTTTGCAGCATTTACACACTGATTTCCACTTCTATCTGGACTAACATTACATACGCGATGAGCAAATGCTCAATTCTTCCTTATATTTCTGGGGGTAAATCTTACTTTCTTCCCCCAACACTTTTTAGGTTTAAGGGGCATACCTCGACGATACTCAGACTACCCTGACGCTTTTACAAAATGAAACGTGGTTTCCTCACTTGGGTCGCTTCTGTCATTTGTGGCACTAATACTATTTATCTTCATTTTATGAGAAGCATTTGCCTCTCAACGAAGGGTGGCTGCAAGTCCCCACCTTGCCACATCCATAGAATGAATTGACACCACATTACCACTGGACTTCCACAACCTTAGAGAAACAGGGATTATTACATACCCCAATTAAATTAAATTAAATAAATTAAGTGAAAGCCAAAGGCACCTATCTGTTAACTAGGACCGTGCTATTTTAATAGCTCACTTAGCATGCCACATTGAGGACAAATTTTATTTCAGGACGCTGCATCTTCAGTAATAATACAACTAATTTCATTTCACGACCATACACTAATTATTTTAACCCTGGTACTAACAGTTGTGGGATATGCACTAACTGTTTTAATATTTAATAAGTATGTTAATCGATATATTTTAGAAGCACAAACAATCGAAACTGTGTGAACAATTCTGCCCGCACTAATCCTGCTAGTGTTGGCCCTACCATCACTTCGAATTCTATATATTACAGACGAAGTTAGGAATCCATCACTAACCGTAAAAACAATTGGACACCAGTGGTATTGAAGATATGAATATACAGATTTCATCAATGTAGAACTAGATTCCTACATACTACAAGAACATGATCTATCTTTAGGAGACTTTCGTCTACTTGAGGTAGATAATCGTATCGTTGTACCTATACAACTAGAAATCCGAATATTAATTACTGCGGCCGATGTATTACACTCATGAACCGTACCATCTCTAGGGGTAAAAGTAGACGCTGTTCCAGGTCGACTAAATCAAATTGGATTTACAACCAGCCACCCCGGTGTATTTTATGGTCAATGCTCAGAAATTTGTGGTGCTAATCACTCATTCATACCAATTGCAATAGAGGTTGTAGATAGAAAATCATTTATAAAATGAATCTCTAATTTCTAATTTATAGAAATGCTAGTTAAATAAAATAATAATGCCTTGTCGAGGCTTAGTTGCCAACCGGTGTATTTCCATGCCCCACCTCTCCCCAATAAGATGACTTTTAGCAATTATTACGTTTTGAACAATTTTAATACTCTTTACTTCAAATATCTGATGAACCAATCTTCACACATTTGAAGCAGACTTTCGCACAAAGTCAAAAATAAATCAAGTTTCTTGAAACTGAACTTTGCAAGATGGTTGAAATTAAACAATAAACTGTAAATTTATATATGGGTAAACCCCTCTTGTGCGTTTTTAGTATAAGAAAGTACACTTACCTTCCAAGTAAAAAGTTTAATAATTAAAAAACACAATGATTCGACAACCCTTTCATCTCGTAGAATATAGACCATGACCCCTAACCTCCTCGTTGGGAGCCTTTACATTAGCAATTGGCCTCGCAAGGTGGTTTCACGGCTACGGTATGTCTTGCTTCCTTATTGCAATTACCCTAATTATTATATCAATATATCAATGGTGGCGAGATGTAGTCCGTGAGGGCACTTATATGGGCCACCACACCAGTCCAGTAGCTGTTGGCCTACGGTGGGGAATAATCTTATTTATCACCTCTGAAGTAATATTTTTCTTTGCCTTTTTCTGGGCATTTTTTCATAGCTCCTTATCACCTACACCAGAAATTGGGTGTTCTTGACCACCAACAGGAATTAACCCCCTAAATCCATTTAGTGTACCCCTGCTAAATACAGCCGTACTTCTGGCATCTGGTGTAACAGTAACTTGAGCACACCACAGATTAATAGAGGGTAAGCGAACAGATACAATTCAAGCACTAACTGTTACAGTAATATTGGGGGTCTATTTTACTATTCTTCAGGCAGGCGAATATATCGCTGCCCCCTTTACAATTGCAGATAGGGTTTATGGAACAACCTTCTTTGTGGCCACTGGATTTCATGGACTACATGTACTAATTGGATCCAGATTTCTACTAATCTGCCTATTACGAACAACACTACATCACTTCTCATCTGGACATCATTTCGGATTTGAAGCTGCAGCATGATATTGACACTTTGTAGACGTAGTATGAATCTGTTTATATCTATGTATTTACTGATGAGGATCTTTATAATATGGTGTATGGCGCACACAGGTCTTTGAATCCTGAAGAAAAGTTCAACTCTTTATATTATAAATGATATTAATAATATATCTTATTCTTATAGTTACATCTACCATGATGCTATACCTTTCCACCACACCAATCATACTAGGAATTAATATCTTAGTCATGGCTCTGCTACTCTCGGCTACCTTGGCTACATCTATAAGATCCTGGTATGCATTTCTAGTATTTTTAATTTATGTTGGTGGAATGCTCGTAATGTTTGTATACTTCTTAGCACTTACACCAAACCAACAAATACCTACGACTAGAAATGCCGTCTACATGGCTATAACCTTGACTACATTAGCACTAGTGGCTGGTGTAACAGACACAAAAGTATTTATTTCACAAGAAATATGACAAGACAACATGTATCTTTATTCTATAAATACTACACCAATCCTCATCATATTGGCCCTAATTTTATTACTTACAATAATTATTGTAGTGAAGCTAACTAACCGATCCGGTGGGCCCTTACGACCATTCAACTATGTTTAAACCATTACGAACCACCCACCCAGCAATCAAGATTATTAATGGTTCATTAATTAACTTACCTGCTCCTAATAATATCTCAATTTGATGAAACTATGGATCTCTCCTAGGACTATGTTTAGTTATCCAAATCGCAACAGGCCTATTCTTAAGGATGCATTATTCACCAAATATTGAAATAGCATTTTCATCTGTAGCACACATTTCTCGGGACGTAAACTACGGATGACTACTTCGGTCAATCCATGCAAATGGGGCATCTATATTCTTTTTATTTATCTATTTACATGCTGGTCGAGGACTTTATTATGGATCATTTAATCTACATGAAACCTGAAACCTTGGAGTAATCCTATTTATTTTAACAATGGCAACAGCATTTACCGGATATGTACTGCCATGAGGACAAATAAGTTTTTGGGGGGCCACAGTAATTACCAACCTATTCTCAGCCATCCCATATATCGGAAAGTCTTTAGTAGAGTGAATTTGGGGTGGATTTGCTGTAGATAACGCTACCCTAAATCGATTTTTTTCTTTTCACTTTATTCTGCCATTTATTATTATCGGGGCCACAATTCTCCACATTATATTTCTCCACCAAACAGGGTCTAACAACCCTATTGGGGTAAACGCTGATTCAGAACGTATTCCATTTCACTCCTATTACTCAATCAAAGATGCACTAGGTTACATAGTTGCAGTCACCGGACTCTCATGCTTAGTCCTGTTTGAACCAAACCTATTTACCGACCCAGAAAATTTTTTAATATCAAACCCACTGGTAACCCCAATTCACATTAAACCAGAATGATATTTTCTGTGAATATATGCAATCCTACGATCAATTCCAAATAAACTGGGAGGAGTTCTTGCCTTATTTGCAGCAATTGTGGTAATATTTATTATACCCATAACTACCATGAGAAGTAAGCGAAGACTGAGATTTTACCCCATAAATCAACTTCTCTTTTGGGTGTTTGTTACATCTTGAGCTGTTTTAACCTGAATTGGTGGTCGCCCAGTAGAAGATCCTTATATTACCATTGGGCAAACATTCACATCCTTATATTTTATATATTTTATTTTAAATCCCCTATCTATAAATATGTGGGACGAAATTTGTAAACGCTAAGACTTTAAGTTAAATAAAACTAAAAACCTTCAAAGTTTTCAATAGGTTCTCCCTAAGTCTTGCCATGATACCCGACATTTTTTCGTCTTTTGATCCCCACATATATAATACACTATTTCCAACAAACTCAATATTTCTTATTATAAATATAACACTAGTACTATTAATTCAAACCGGGTATTGAATAATCAACACTCGGCAATCAACATTTATTGTACCCCTAAAATCAACTATCTTTACCCAACTAAGGCGAACATTTAGAAATCAATTAAAAGGGAGATCTTCAATTATTTCATCAACTTTTATTATCTTAATTATGATTAATTTAATAGGGATAATCCCCTACACTTTTAGAACCTCAAGACACTTAATTTTTACTTTATCCCTAGGACTCCCGATATGACTCAGATTCATTATATCTAGCAGATTTTATAGACCAAAAAAAACCATCGCTCATTTACTACCAGATGGAGCACCTGACTGATTAAACCCATTTCTAGTTATTATTGAGACAACAAGAATTGTGGTCCGCCCACTTACTCTTTCTTTCCGATTAGCAGCAAACATAAGAGCTGGCCATATCGTGTTAAGGTTAGTTGGCATCTACTGTGCTTCCGCCTGATTTACAAGAATATTTGGAACATCTATACTAATTTTAACTACCTTAGGATATGTACTATTTGAATTTGCTATTTGCTTAATTCAAGCCTATATTTTCTGCTTACTACTATCCCTATACTCAGACGATCACGCACATTTAACAATAGCATTAAAAAAAAATGCATATCGGTTTCGGCCCGATAAGAGCGGCAACGCATTGTTTTTTTTTTAAATGTTTATAATTAAATTTTTAATAAATAAAAATACCAAGCATTTATTAATTATTTATATTTAGGCATATAATTATTATTATTATATATATATATATATAGTTATAAATATAAATATATATATCTATATTTATTTATATATATATATATAATATGTTAATATATAATATATTATATATTATATATATATTTATATATATATATATATATATACCCCCTAGGGAGTGAAGGGGGGGTCTAAGTGACAAACAGCTAAATATGGTAAATAAGCCTAAACCAAGTGAATCTGTTAACATAAATAATTAAAAAAACATCAGTTTTAAGCCCAAAAGCTTATGAAATAGGGGGTTTTGTAGAGATACTAGAACTTTTTTTGTCAAAAATTAATATAGCCAGTTACGGTACAACTTAAATTTACATGATTAATAACACTTTACACCTTAAAATTAGCTAATTGCAGTCTCTGTCGGAAAAACTTTTGAGTGTTAAAAATTTCATACTATTTTTTAATACTCAATTTTTAACATTTTTTTTTGACACAAGCCATCGGAATTAATATCAACATTAATTTACCGCAGATTAATTTCTACAAAGATAGGTTATATAAACCGCTGAGCTGTGGATTCAGAAATGTATTTAATACTCTTTTTCATGCTCGCGCAATTTAAAGTTTATAAGCAAGCTAGTATATTTATGTGGCTACTATTTACCATAATAGCACCACTATCTGTATACTTAATATTAACTAATAAAACCACACTAATTGAATGAACTCTATTTAACATCTCATCAACACCGGTTATAATGACAATTATTATTGATGCCACTGGAACAATATTCTCTTCCACAGTTCTACTAATCTCTGCAAATGTATTACAATTTTCTACTGTATATATAAAAGATGACAAATTTATTAATCGCTTTACCGTTCTAGTGCTCCTGTTTGTATTGTCTATAAATATATTAATTTTCTTTCCCCATCTCATGATACTACTACTAGGGTGAGATGGATTGGGATTAGTATCGTTTATTCTAGTAATTTATTACCAAAACCCAAAATCCCTTGCTGCTGGAATAATTACTGCCCTAACAAATCGAGTTGGTGATGTTATACTACTTCTATCCATCGCATGAACGCTAAATCAGGGACAATGAAACATTATTCACATGTGGGAATCACAATCTTTTAACTGACAATCTGCAGCAATTTTAATTGCTGCAATAACTAAAAGAGCTCAAATACCCTTCTCAAGCTGACTACCAGCTGCAATGGCTGCACCTACACCAGTATCTGCACTGGTTCATTCCTCTACATTAGTTACAGCAGGGGTATTTCTATTAATCCGATTTTATCCATTCCTAAGATCTACCACCTGATTTAATCAGCTACTTCTTCTAATTGCAGTAACTACAACTACAATGGCCGGTTTAAGGGCCATAACAGAGTGTGACATAAAAAAAATTATTGCTTTATCAACACTTAGACAACTTGGAATAATAATAGCAGCTATGGGTTTGGGCATGGTTAATCTTGCATACTTTCACATGGTTACACACGCCCTATTTAAAGCCCTACTATTTATTTGTGCAGGAACACTAATCCATAGACATATGCACAGACAAGATCTGCGGTGAATGGGAAATATTACCACACAAATGCCCACCACAACATCCTGTTTTATAGTTGCTAATATAGCTCTGTGTGGGGCACCATTTATATCTGGATTTTATTCAAAGGACATAATTGTAGAGTCCTCAGTTTTTTACTCCAATAACTTCATCATACTATCTATTATCTTATTTACAGTGAGATTAACATCATTTTATACCATACGTTTTAGGTTAACAACTATTTGAGGGCCTTCAAACTGTGGACCCTTTACACACTTAGAAGAGAGACTCCCCCTAACCTACCCAATATTAGTCTTATCCTCTATATCAATTATCTCGGGCTCGGCCCTTATCTGGACTATACCAATAAATCAAGAACCTTTAATCATAACTATTACCATAAAAAACATGCCAATAATTATAGTATTTATAGGCCTATTAACAGCGTGACACACAAATACATATAAATTAAAATCCCAGACCACAATAATATTAGCGCCAATAACACACTATGCATCATGCCTTATGTGATTCCTAGTACCCTTATCATCACAATTTACTATAAAAACACCAATATATATCTCACACAACTACTTAAAATCTCTAGATCAGTCTTGACTAGAGTTGCTGGGTGGGCAAGGGCTCGCAAAGTCTAGATTTATAATATCTAACTCAATAATAAATATATTTAATACAAAACCAGTCAACTATCTTGTAATATCGTCAATTTTAGTATTAGTAATTATGACCCTTTTATATTTAGGTAGCTTAATTTAAAGCACATTTCTGAAGAAATAAGATGGGTTTGCCCCTAAATAGTGTGTATGGTGTAAATAACACCCTAGCTTTTCATGCTAAAAATATATTCCTATATTACACACAGATAGTAGTTTATTAAAATATTGACCTTGGGTGTCAACGATCGCTAAATGCGCTATCTGAGAATTGAAAGCTAATACATAAGCAGCGACCTTGTAAGTCGAAGATAGAGACACCTCTCAATTCTATGAATAACGCAGTTCTAACAATCATATGTTTACTACCAATTTTAGCCATGACCAACATGCTGTTTAATCAGACACATTTCCTCATAACTTTACTCTCACTAGAGGGGATTACCCTTAGATTAGTGTTATTTGTCCCCCTAATACTAATGGGGGCTCATGCTCCAAATACCGCCATAGCAGTAATCTTATTAACCTTTGGAGCATGTGAAGCTAGGATTGGACTTGGGTTAATAGTATCTATATCCCGGTCTTATGGAAACGACATATTAAAATCATTAACCTCCTCTAAATGCTAAAGATTATAATAGTTATATTATCTATGCTCCTACTACCAGGAATTACAAAATTATATACATGAATTACACTCATTATACTAATTATAATAACATTAATCTACTCAGCATTAATAATAAGCTCCACCCCATACAGTATGATAACCACCTTCTCTGCTATAGATATAATATCTACATCACTGTCAATTTTAACAATTTGAGTAGCTGCTATAATAATTCTTGCCAGAACAAAAATCTATATAACTAGTATGTACCCAAAACTCTTTACAACAAATATTTTAATACTCACACTAATTTTATTAATATGCTTTAATGCTTCTAACATATTTATATTTTATATTTGATTTGAGGCATCCCTAGTCCCTACCATAGCACTAATTATAGTGTGAGGGTATCAACCAGAGCGATTACAAGCCAGAATATATTTAATAATTTATACAGTTACTGCCTCCCTACCCATACTAGTCGCCCTATGTAAAATTTTTATATGTTCAAAAACAACCCACATACCAATATTTATATCAATAACTTTCCCAACTGATTTTCCAGTGGTGTCAGTTGCATGACTAATAACACTGGGAGGATTCCTAGTAAAACTACCAATATTTACAACACACCTATGGCTCCCAAAGGCGCACGTAGAAGCACCTATTGCCGGATCTATAATTTTAGCTGCAGTTCTCCTAAAACTAGGTGGATATGGACTACTACGTATGTCATACTTATTTAACCATATACTAAAACATCTTTCATCAGTAATAATAAGTGTAGCACTTACAGGAGCTGTAGTTACAAGCTTAATTTGTATGCGTCAAACAGACTTAAAATCACTCATCGCCTACTCTTCTGTAGGACACATAGGATTAATGGTTGCAGGTATAAACTCAAATACTAACTGAGGTATACAAGCTTCACTAACAATAATAGTGGCACACGGATTGAGATCTTCAGCACTATTTGTAATAGCAAATATAAACTACGAAATTACATCTACTCGAAGACTCTATATAACTAAAGGCCTTATGGCTCTAATACCAATTCTAACAATATGATGATTTATGTTCACAGCCACAAACATGGCCGCCCCTCCCACAATCAACCTATTAAGAGAAATCATGTTAATCACCTCAATTATATCTACCACCACATGAAGAATTGTAGCACTGGGCCTCGTCAGATTCTTCACTGCAGCGTACTCACTTTATATATTTACATCCATAAATCATGGAGCATCTACACAAACAACAAACCCACTAATAAATGTAAAATCTAAAGATTTTTCCCTAATACTTATACACCTAGTTCCAGTGGTCCTAGTTATTACAAAACCAGAAACAATTACTAGGTGGTGTTGGCACCATAGTTGAGTAACAACATTAAATTGCAGATTTAAAAGAGTACATAAGATACTAGTGCCTAGTAGGATAAGCTATTCAAGCTAGTGGGTTCATACCCCGAAAAAGAGATATTCTCTCCTGCTACCAGTTTGATTCTGACTGTAAAATTAACATCAGCCAACCAACATACATGTAAAATATTTTATACCCGCACTAATAAAACACCTAAATGATTTATAACTGTATTCAGATATTCTCAATACAATAGAGCGCCACAGTAAATAACACTTTTCAATTTGAGAAATCAGGAAAAGGGTATGGTATAAGGGCTGGCAAAATTCGTGCCAGCTGCCGCGGTTAGACGAAAAGCCCAAGTTAATATAATATAAACTAAATTAATGATAAAATAAAAAATAACAAAGGTCTAATTTTCAAAATCTATGCACCCCACTTATCAGATAAAAATGAAATCATGAACTAAAACATGGATTAGATACCCACCTATTCATGACATAAACCATAGTTGAATATTACGAACAACAGTTTAAAATTCAAAGATTTTGGCGGTGTCTTATAAAACCAGGGGAACCTGTCTCATAACTCGATAATCCACGAACACCAAACCCCCTCTAGAATTTCAGCATGTGTACTGCCGTTGTAAGCATACCTTTAAAAGAGTAAGTGTGCTACTATGACCCAAAAGACTCATATACATCACGTCAAAGTGCAGCCAATAAGGGGGTGATGATGGGTTACAACCCTAAAATAGACTATCAAATAAGAAATTAAAAATCTTACGAAAGTGGACTTGGTCGTAATTAATTTATATAATAAAAAAATGAATATAAATCTAAGACATGCACACATCGCCCGTCACTCTATCCAAAAGGTTAGATAAGTCGTAACAAAGTAGGTGTAATGGAAATTGCACCTGTCAGAGTATAGCATATAAAATGCTTTTTACTTACACTAAAAATAAAGTTACTACTTGCTCTGCTCGCACACTAAAATCTTTTAAATACTTTATAATAAAAACAAATAAACAAATAATAGTTAATAATGAAGTACAGAAATGGAAAGCCTAATTAATAAAAGTAATTATTAACAACTGTACCTTGTGCATTATGGTTTTACAAGCTAATAATTAAAAATACCAATCCCGAATTCTACATGAGATGTTAAACTGCTGTTATGAACTCATTAATGGCTGTAGAAGAAGCTTTAAAAGACAGTTTAACAGAGGCTACATACCATCCGCATAAGAATATAGCTGGTTTTCAACAAACATTATACATTAAAACATATAATAATTTATACTGTAAAATTACTGAGGATAAGCCCAGTAATTATAAGCAATACTATACTGACCCAGAAATTTCCTATAGGCCTAAAATCAGCCAACCAAAATACTTTACCGTAATATACAAAGATATAATACATATAAGTATATGCGAAAATAAGTTGAAATAATGAATAAACTAATAAACTCATATATATTATGTAAAAATAAGTATTATAAAAATACAACAACAACAACCTAGTACTATCAACAAATAAAACAAAAAAATAATTAATTAAAGGAACTCGGCAAACCATTATTTCGACTGTTTAACAAAAACATTGTCCCATGAAAGAAAATATGGGATAATACCTGCCCAGTGACAAAGTTCAACGGCCGCGGTATCCTAACCGTGCAAAGGTAGCATAATCACTTGCCTATTAATTGTAGGCTAGAATGAAAGGGTTAACGAAATAAAGACTGTCTCAATTAATTACCTAAAAATTATTTTCTACTTGAAGAAAAGTAGATACTCTCGAAGGACAAGAAGACCCTATAGAGCTTAATATTAACTATAGACATATACTTTAGTAAATATTCGGTTGGGGCGACCCAGGGCTAAACAATCACCCACCACATAAAAGATAAATTAATCAATTAAGTGACCCTTAAAAGATCATTAGAATAAGCTACCTTAGGGATAACAGGCTAATCCCACTCAAGAGTCCTTATCAACAGTGGGGCTTGGCACCTCGATGTTGGCTTAGGGTATCTATATAGCGCAAAAGTTATATAAAGATGGTTTGTTCAACCAATAATTCCCTACATGAGCTGAGTTCAGACCGGCGCAAGCCAGGTTAGCTTCTATCCGCGACCACCACACCTACCTCTAGTACGAAAGGACCTAGGCAGGATAATATTTATATAAAAGAATTCATATAACTAATAATAAACTCCACCACACCTATAAACTATATAGTGCGTTGGCAGACTAGTGCAACTGATTTAGGATCAGTTTATGGGTAAAACCCACACACTAAATGTGACTTAGTTTATTTAGAACAATCAACTTGCACTTGATAAGAGAGAACTCTCAGTGACAGTTTGAAGTTTCGGAAACCTTAGATTTTGAACATCTACAAAAACGTTCAACTCGTTATCAAACTTAACAAGATGGCAGAATAGTGCCACAGGTTTAAACCCTGTTCATGAGTAAACCTCTCTTGTTACATGAGTATTACATTCTTTACATCCATCCTGCTAAGCCTAGTAATAGCCCTAGTAGCTATAGCATTTTATACGCTAATAGAGCGAAAATTTTTAGGGTATTTTCACCTTCGAAAGGGCCCAAACAAAGTAGGCCTAATAGGAATTCCCCAACCCTTTTCAGACGCTATTAAACTATTCGTAAAAGAGCAAGCCAAACCCACACCAGCAAACAAAGCCCCATTCATAGTTGCCCCTACCATGGGTCTAATTCTAGCACTAATGATGTGGGCAATTTACCCACACTCACACCAATCATATTTTTTACAATTTAGTGTTCTATATTTTTTATGTGTTTCAAGTATAAATGTATATGCAACATTTATAGCAGGATGAAGATCAAATTCAAAATATGCACTCCTTGGTGCTTTGCGTGGGGTGGCACAAACAATCTCCTATGAGGTAAGGATGTCACTTATTTTATTAAGCGCCCTAGTGCTAATCATAACAATAGATTTTACAAAAATAATTGGCTACTCATGAATATTAACTATATTAATACCACTAACTGTTATCTGATTTATTACAAACCTGGCAGAAACAAATCGAACTCCCTTCGACTTCGCTGAGGGGGAATCAGAACTAGTGTCAGGATTTAATGTTGAGTACAGGGGGGGACTGTTTGCTATAATCTTTATAGCAGAATATATAAACATCTTAATTATGAGACTATTTACCAGAATTATTTTCATAAGAATACCCGGCATAATTATATCTGACATATTATTAACTATAAAAACTCTACTACTAGCAATACTATTTGTCTGGGTGCGAGCAACCTTTCCACGAATACGGTATGACCACCTTATAAGTTTAACATGAAAAAGGTTTCTGCCCCTATCCCTAACCTGCTTAATATTGGTATTTCCAATTATAATACTAATATAGGCACAGCGCCGGATGAACGGATAACTCTGATGACGTTAATTAAGGAGACTCCTCCCTATGCCTGACTAAAGAGCTTGAAATAGCACTTGACTTTTAATCAAGAGATAATATACTAATATTTTTAGTTAATGAATCAAGCAACATCATTATTTACAATCTGTATGCTAATTCCAACAGTCGTACTTGTCGCAGCTTGAGTATTAGCTGCTCGATCCACAGAAGATCGTGAAAAATCTACACCATTTGAATGTGGTTTTGACCCAAAAAATACAGCCCGAATTCCATTCTCCCTACGATTTTTCCTATTAGCTATTATCTTTATTGTATTTGATATCGAAATTGTGCTATTAATGCCTATTCCAACAATATATATATCATCTTATATTCCGCAAATCATAATAACCTATATTGTGTTCATTATTGTACTAATTCTGGGGTTAATCCACGAATGAAATGAAGGGTCTCTAGACTGATCCGCATAAAAGATTGGCCGGGCTATATAGGGGCTTCTAACCTTTATAGGGGGGTTCAACTCCTCCACATCTTTATGAGATTTATGTGGTCACCAGCAACAGTATTAACTCTATCAACCTTAATTATAAGGGCTATAATAGCACTAACTAGAACAAACTGAATATTCTTGTGAGCCTCAATAGAATTAAACCTCCTAAGATTCATCCCCATTCTAATATCCTCTAAATCACACCAAGAAACTGAAGGATCTATTAAATATTTTCTAGCTCAAGCTTTAGGATCGGCCCTTTTATTAACCTCATCTATTATAATGTGGACCCCATATTCTATCCTCCCATCAACTATACCGACCATTTTAATAGTTGCAATTCTATTAAAACTGGGTAGGGCTCCCTGCCACTTCTGATACCCGTCAGTAATGTCCTCTATCTCCTGAATTTCCTGCACCATTTTATCCTCATGACAAAAACTTGCCCCATTAGCAATTCTAGTATTTTTCACTAGACAAATATCAAAATCAATAATTCCCTTAATAGCCGGACTAAATGCCCTTCTTGGGGGGGTAATAGGAATAAATCAAAGAAAACTACGAACCATTATAGCATACTCCTCCATTGGTCACCTCGGATGAATAATAAGATTTATACTATTAGACAAGCCAATAACATCTATATTTTATTTTGCAGTTTACTGTTCACTTATTGTTCCACTATTTATATTACTCAATTCTATAAATTTAATAACTTCTAAACAATTAAGAAAAGTAACAATATTACACCCAACAACACAACTATCTATCTCAATTTTACTAATTTCTCTTGCAGGTCTTCCCCCACTTACAGGATTTATGCCAAAAATATTAGCCATTTTAATACTTGCTAATTATAATACCCCACTAATTATTATTCTAATTGTGGGCTCCCTAATAAACTTATTCTTCTACCTTAACATCATTATTAACATAATAATATCAAATCAAAATATAAATACAAGGTTAACAAATCAACAAAAGTCTGGAAGATTGATTCTAATTATATCAAGAGTTACATCTATAGGACTAGCACCAATAATTATATTGT